TCATTGATTAGTAGGAATTTATTAGTAGGAGGCGAACTTTATGAAAACAGAAGTATACGCTTTAGGTCAACATATATCTATGTCTGCTCACAAAGCGCGAAGAGTAATTGATCAAATTCGTGGGCGTTCCTACGAAGAAACACTTATGATATTAGAACTCATGCCTTATCGAGCATGTTATCCCATTTTCAAATTAGTTTATTCTGCAGCAGCAAATGCTAGTTTCAATATGGGTTCGAATGAAGCAAATTTAGTCATTAGTAAAGCCGAAGTAAATGAAGGTACTATCGTGAAGAGATTAAAACCTCGAGCTCGAGGGCGTAGTTTTGCCATACAAAAACCTACCTGCCATATAACTATTGTAATGAAAGATATATCCTTAGGTGGATATATAGATACCGACTCTATTAAGTGGTCACAAAAACCAAAATGGAAAAAAAAGGATAGAACTATGTCGTATTATGATATGTATAGTAATAGTAATGGGGGAACATGGGACAAAAAATAAATCCAATTGGTTTCAGACTTGGTACAACCCAAGGTCATCATTCCCTTTGGTTCGCACAACCAAAAAATTATTCTGAGGGTCTGCAAGAAGATCAAAAAATAAGAAATTATATCAAGAATTATGTACAAAAAAATATGAAAACATCCTCTGGCGTTGAGGGAATTGCGCGTATAGAGATTCAAAAAAGAATCGATCTGATCCAAATCATAATCTATATGGGATTTCCAAAAATATTAATTGAAAGTCGACCCCGAGGAATCGAAGAATTACAGATGAATTTACAAAAAGAATTTAATTCTGTAAATAGAAAACTTAACATTGCTATCACACGAATTGAAAAGCCTTACGGAAACTCTAATATTCTTGCAGAATTTATAGCCGGCCAATTAAAAAATAGAGTTTCTTTTCGCAAAGCAATGAAAAAGGCTATAGAATTAACTGAACAAGCAGATACAAAAGGAATTCAAGTGCAAATTGCAGGACGTATCGACGGAAAAGAAATTGCGCGTGTTGAATGGATCAGAGAGGGTAGGGTTCCACTACAAACCATTCGAGCTAAAATTGATTATTGTTCCTATACAGTTCGAACTATCTATGGGGTATTAGGCATCAAAATTTGGATATTTATCGACGGTGAATAATAAAATAAACCTTTATTTCCCTTTGCATTCTATCCGGCGATGGAACAAAAAGAGAAATTTATTTCTTATTTTCTCTTCAATAAAAAAATGAACAAACAATTATAATTCTATAGGGTTTAATAAAAATTAAATTAATCTTTTGATAAAATTGCTATGCTTAGTGTGTGACTCGTTGGTTTTTTGAGGGTTAGTAACCAGCCCCATAGTATAAACAAATAACTATAGAAGTAATAACCAACTCATCCCTTCGTATTATCTGGATCCAAAGAACCAGTCAAGATATGATATATTGTTCATATTGTTGTAGCAACTGAAATACTTTTTCATTAAAAAATCTGCTTCTAAGTTGTCAATAGAAATAAAAAAGAAAGGGTATGGATAAATGGAAGGATGAAAGAAAGAAAGAAAAAGAATATGGATGATATAAAATTCCAATATGTAAGGTCTATGAGTCATCTCATAAAAAATCTGTGTAATAAAGCATCAATAAGGATTCATCATTAAAAGGATCTGCTCATCGAACAAAAAATAAAGAGCTTCGAGCCAATAAAGACTAAGAATATTGACTCAAGAACTAATAGCTCCATTGTAGAATTCAGACCTAACCATTAAGTAAGAAGGGATGGGAACGATGGAACCTGTGAATTCAAAAGATTCTAGTGAAAATGAATTCGAACGATTCATTGATCGGGATGGCGGAACCGACCAGAAACCAATTAATCTATTCGGAAAAGTTATGAACTTAATGATAGAACTGAAATAGAAATTGAAAGAGTAAATATTCGCCCGCGAAAACTTTATTTTCTTGGATTGCTAAATTTAGGGTCAATCCAATACGATAAAGAGTAAAACAAAAGAAAGATTCCTTTTAACATTCTAAATCTAAAATAGATAAATATAAGAAAAAAAAGTTATTTAATATATTTAGTTATCTATTATCTATACTATACAAACAAGATATAAAAATTAATAATAGATTTGATCTAGATTAAATGAAATCCATGAGTCAGCAGATTACTTATTAAATACATGTATATCTTAATTCAAATTATATCTGAATTGAATTCTAAATCTTTAATTTGAATTTATTTTTATTCGCGAGGAGCTGGATGAGAAGAAACTCTCACGTCCAGTTCTGTAGTAGAGATGGAATTCAAAACAAACCATCAACTATAACCCCAAAAGAACCAGATTCCGTAAACAACATAGAGGAAGAATGAAGGGAATATCTTATCGAGGTAATACTATTTGTTTTGGTAAATACGCTCTTCAGGCACTTGAACCCGCTTGGATCACATCTAGGCAAATAGAAGCAGGTCGACGAGCAATGACACGAAATGCACGTCGCGGTGGAAAAATATGGGTTCGTATATTTCCAGATAAACCAGTTACAGTAAGACCCGCAGAAACACGTATGGGTTCAGGTAAAGGCTCTCCCGAATATTGGGTAGCTGTTGTTAAGCCTGGTCGAATTCTTTATGAAATGGGCGGAGTAACAGAAAATATAGCCCGAAGGGCTATTTCAATAGCAGCGTCCAAAATGCCTATACGAGCTCAATTTATAATTTCGGGCTAAAAAAGAAATAGGCCCTAATTAAAAATAGCGGATGCAGGTTTCTTTTTTTGGACAAATAATATTTCTTTTTTTCTTTGACCTTTGTATTGTAAAAACAGATAAAAAAAAAAAAAATGATATGATTCAACCTCAGACCCATTTGAATGTAGCAGATAACAGCGGGGCTCGAGAATTGATGTGTATTCGAATCATAGGAGCTAGCAATCGTCGATATGCTCGTATTGGTGACGTTATTGTTGCTGTGATCAAAGACGCAGTTCCAAACATGCCTCTACAAAGATCAGAAGTGGTCAGAGCTGTAATTGTACGTACTTGTAAAGAACTTAAACGTGACAACGGTATGATAATACGATATGATGACAATGCTGCAGTTGTGATTGATCAAGAAGGAAATCCAAAAGGAACTCGAGTTTTTGGTGCGATTGCCCGAGAATTGAGACAGTTCAATTTTACTAAAATAGTTTCATTAGCTCCCGAGGTATTATAAAATGAGACCACGATATGGTTATAGTAGGGTATTTAAAAGAAATAGATTAAGATTCATTTAGTAGATTTTGTCTCACGTATATACCTTTTAAAATTAATATTCATAAACAAATACGTAAAAAAAAAAAAAAGAAAAACATGTTGATTATATCCAAATTTGGAGACACCAATAATTTTAATTAATCATGGGTAGTGATACTATTGCTGACATAATAACCTCTATACGAAATGCCGATATGTATAGAAAAAGCGTGGTTCGAGTAGCATCTACTAATATCAGCGAAAGTATTGTGAAAATACTTTTACGAGAGGGTTTTATCGAAAACGTGAGAAAACATCGAGAAAACAACAAATATTTTTTGGTTTTAACCCTACGACATAGAAGGAATAGGAAAAGCACTTATAGAAATCTTTTAAATTTAAAACGGATCAGTCGGCCGGGTCTACGAATCTATTCTAACTATCAAAGAATTCCTAGAATTTTAGGTGGGATAGGTGTTGTAATTCTTTCTACATCTCGGGGTATAATGACAGACCGAGAGGCTCGACTAGAAAGAATAGGCGGAGAAATTTTGTGTTATATATGGTAATCTTTCTAATATCCGAATTGAATATGAAACTTCTTATTTGTGAAAAAGAAAAGAGAAGTGCTGGGTTGTCTAATAGGGTTCTTCCTCCACTAGTTAATACTTCAAGGGGGTTTTGCCTGGAATGAAAGAACAAAAATGGATTCATGAAGGTTTAATTACTGAATCGCTTCCCAACGGTATGTTCCGGGTTCGTTTAGATAATGAAGATATGATTCTAGGTCATGTTTCAGGAAAGATCCGACGTAGTTTTATACGGATACTGCCAGGCGATAGAGTCAAAATTGAAGTAAGTCGGTATGATTCAACCAGAGGTCGTATAATTTATCGACTCCGCAACAAAGATTCGAAAGATTAGGTGTTTCCCTATTTATTTCACCATTAAAAATTGAAAATTTCAAGAAACTTATTTTCTTCCAAGAAGTAGATTCAAAATTAAAGTAAGGAGTGGCAAATATGAAAATAAGAGCTTCCGTTCGTAAAATTTGTGAAAAGTGTCGACTAATACGTCGTAGGGGACGAATTATAGTAATTTGTTCGAACCCAAGACATAAACAAAGACAAGGATAATAAGGCTCATTAAAGACCTGATATACAAATAGGGGATCTGTTTTGACATGAAATGGATATATCCATATATCTCTGACTCAAATTTATGAGATGATAAAATATGGCAAAAGCTATACCGAAAAAGGGTTCACGTGGACGTATTGGTTCACGTAAGAGTACACGTAAAATACCAAAGGGGGTTATTCATATTCAAGCAAGTTTCAATAATACCATTGTGACTGTTACAGATGTACGGGGGCGAGTGGTTTCTTGGTCCTCTGCCGGTACTTGTGGCTTCCGAGGTACAAGAAGAGGGACACCATTTGCTGCTCAAACCGCAGCGGCAAATGCTATTCGTGCAGTAGTAGATCAAGGTATGCAACGAGCAGAAGTCATGATTAAAGGTCCCGGTCTCGGAAGAGACGCAGCATTACGAGCTATTCGCAGAAGTGGTATACTATTAACTTTCGTACGGGATGTAACTCCTATGCCACATAATGGCTGTAGACCCCCGAAAAAAAGACGTGTATAGAAAAAAAATGGAAGATATTTCAATAGCAAGAGAAACAAGAGAAATAAATGATTCAATGATCTGATCAAAAAATATTATTATGGTTCGAGAGAAAATAACAGTATCTACTCGGACACTCCAG